ATCGGGGAACAATCAAAAAAAAAATTTCACCTTCAATCATAAATAAAATTTCGTTAGAAAATTTCATAGAGACAATGGAAATTAATAAGATTCATAGTCTCCTTCTTCCCGATACTGATTACCAAGAGGTTGAACAGAAAATAGACCGATTTGATAAAAAAACTTTTTCAACGGAAAATCGTCATTTATTTACTTTAATCAGTAAATTCGATAGAGAATCGGGATCGAGTTTAAATTGGAAGGGCCTCTCTTTATTTTCAGAAAAAGAACAAGGAAGGATTGGTTCAGAAAAAAGAGCCAAATTTTACAAATTTTTATTGAATACAATTCTAACTAGCCCTAATGGTCAAAAAACAAAACAAAAATTTGTAATAAAAGAAATCAGTAAAAAAGTCCCTAGATGGTCATACAAACTTATTACCGAATTGGAATTCCTGTCGGGCGCAGCTCATGAAGGCCTACCGTTGGATTATCATATACGTTCAAGAAAAAGGGATCATGTAATAATTTATAGGCCTACTAAACGTAGTCGCAAAGCAAGTGTCAAAAACTGGGTGTCTATTAGAGACTATTCGGAAGAATCAGATTTTCGTCGAGAATTCATCAAAGGTTCTATGCGTGTTCAAAGGCGTAAAACTTTTATTTCGAAATTGTTTCAAGCAAATGCGCATTCCCCCCTTTTTTTGGACAGAATAAAAAAATCCCCCCTTTTTTCTTTTAATATCCCTGAACAGATGAAATTTTTTTTTAGAAATTGGATGGGTAAAGGATCAGAATTTAAAGATTATACAGAGGAACAAAAAAAAAAACTAAAGGAAGAAGAAGAGAACAAAATAAAGATAAAGGAAAAAACGTGGATAAAAATCACGGAAGCCTGGGATTTTGTTCCATATCCACAAGCAACAAGAAGTTTAATTTTAATAATTCAATCTATTTTTAGAAAATATATTTTATTACCTTCATTGATAATAGTTAAAAATATTGGGCGTATTTTATTATCTCAACCCCCTGAGTGGGCTGAGGACTTCGATGAGTGGAATAGAGAAAAGCATATTATATGTACCTATAACGGTGTTCAAGTATCAGAACTCGAACTTCCCAGAAATTGGTTTAAAGATGGTATTCAGATAAAAATAGTATTTCCTTTTTATTTGAAACCTTGGCACAGATCCAAATTGAGGCCCTATTTTTCTTCTTATAAAGATCTAAAGAAAGAACAACAAAAGTTTTCTTTTTTAACGGCTTGGGGAACGCAAACTACCCTTCACTTTGGTTCTGTCCCCCCAAAAACTTCCTTTTTTAAGCCTATTTTTAAAGAACTTAAAAAAAAAATTCGAAAAACGAAAAATAATCATTTTCGAGTTATAAGCGTTTTAAAAGAAAGAACAAAAAATTTATTTATGTTTATAAAAAAAATAAAAAAAGAACTCTTAAAAGTACATCCAACTCGATTATTTATATTGAGAAAGGTGTATGAACCCGGAGAAACTAACCAAAAAAAAGATTCTATAATTAGGAATCAGATAATTAACGACTCGTTTAGAAAAATAAAATCTACAGATAATACAAATTATTCACTGAGAAAAAAAAAAATTAAAAATATGGCTGATAGAACAAGCACAATCAGAAAGAAAACAAAGAGTCTTACAAAAGAAAAAAGCAGCAACGCCAAGAAAAGAAGTAGTCCTGACAAAACAAGTTATAGTTATAATGGAAAAGAAAAATCACCAAAAATTTTTTGGAAAATATTAAAAATAAAAAAAAGAAGAAATCGATTAATCTATAAATTAGATTTGTTTATAAAAATTTTCATTAAAAGAATATACATGGATATCTTTCTATGTATCATTCATATTGCCAGAATTCCTACACAACTAGTTCTTGAATCAATAAATTTTTGTTTTGATAAATACATTTACAATAATAAAACAAACCAAGAAATAAAAAAAAAAAAAAACAAAAAAGAAATTAACTTTATTTCGACTCTAAAAAGTGAACTTTACAATATTAAGAATAGTAAGAGGAATTCACATCTTTTTTTTGACTTATCCTCTTTATCACAAGCATATGTATTTTACAAATTATCACAAACCCAAGTTATTAATTTGTATAAGTTAAGATCTATTTTTGAGTATCATGGAACTCCCGTTTTTCTTAAGACTGCAATAAAAAATTATTTTGTAACACAAGGAATATTTCATTCCGAATTAAGACATACAAAACTTTCAAGTTCTGAAACGAATCAATGGAAAAACTGGTTAAGAGGTCATTATCAATACAATTTATCTCAGATTAGATGGTTTGAATTAATACCACAAAAATGGCGAACTACAATAAATGAAGGTGGTATTACCCAAAATAAAGATTTAACAAAATGGAATTCGTATGAAAAAGATCGATTACTTTATCACAAAAAACAAAAGGATTTTAAAGTATATCCATTACCAAACCAAAAAGATAATTTTCCAAAATACTATATATATAATCTTTTATCATATAAATCTATTAATTCTGAAATTAAGAAGTCCTCATATATTATTTATGGATCACCATCAGAATTAAATAACAACCAAAAAATTACTTTTAATTACAACAATTCTAAACAAAATTTATTTGAAAGCCTGGAGGAAATTCCTATCAATCATTATCTAGAAAAGGGCGATATTATGTATATGCAAAAAAATCCAGATAGAAAATATTTTGATTGGACAATTCTCAATTTTTTTCTAAGACAAAAAATAGATATTGAGGCCTGGACCAAAATGGATTATAGCAGTAATATAAATACTAAGCTTGGAAGTAAGAATTACCAAAAAATTGAGAAAATGGATAAAAACGATATTTTTTATCTGATGATTCATCAAGATTTAGAAATAAATCCAATCAATGACAAGAAACTCTTTTTTGATTGGATGGAAATGAATGAAGAAATCCTAAACCCAATATCGACAAATATGAAACTTCCGTTCTTCCCAGAATTTGTGCCACTTTATAATGTATACAAAATAAAACCATGGATTATACCAAGCAAATTACTTCTTTTAAATTTAAATAAAAAGAAAAACATCAATGAAAAGAAAAAATTCCATTTTTTTAGACCATCGAATGAAAAAAGATATTCTGAATTAATGAATCGAAATCAAGAAGAAAAAGAACCCGCGGGCCGAAGAGGCCTTGGATCATATTCACAAAACCAAGATAAAATGAAAAAACAATATAAGATCCGAAATAAGATGAGACCAGAAATAATTTTCTTACGGAAACACTATTTGCTTTTTCAATGGATAATAGACGATGGTTTAATTCCGAATTTAACTGAAAGAATGATCAATAATATCAAGATATATTGTTACTTGCTTGGACTGATAAATCCAAGAGATACTACTATATCGTCTATTCAAAGGAAAGAAATAAATCTGGATATAATGGTGATTCGAAAAAAATTGACTCCTATGGAATTGAATAAAAAGGGGATATTTTTTATCGATCCCATTCGTTTGTCTGTAAAAAACGACGGATACTTTATTATATATCAAACCGTAGGTATATCGTTGGTTCATAAAAGTAAGTACCAAACTCCTCAAAGATATCGAGAACAAAGATATATCAATAAAAATAAATTGGATGAATCTATCCCAAGATATCGAATAATAATTCGAAAGAGAGACAAAAAACATTATGATTTTATCGTTCCTGAAAAGATTTTATCATCTAGACGTCGTAGAGAATTGAGAATTCTAATTTCTTTCAACTCAAAGAATATAAATAGTGTGGATAAAAATCGAGTATTTTGTAACAAAAAGAACATAAAAAACAGGAATCCTTTTTTGGATCAAAAAAAGCATCTTGATAGAGATAAAAATGAATTAATTAAATTAAAGTTATTTCTTTGGCCTAATTATCGATTAGAAGACTTAGCTTGTATGAATAGATCTTGGTTTAATACCAATAATGGAAGCCGTTTTAGTTTGTTAAGAATATATCCACAATTAAAAATTGTTTGATGGTACATTTTTCCTATATATTCTGTACCATATAGAAAAGCAAACAGATGCACATATGCCCTGTCTTACGTCCCAGTCTAATATTAGATCTTTTTTATTTAATACTAAGTCAATGACGTATCAATTTGTTTGGATAAAATCTATAAAATAAACGAATATATGGAATATTCCGAATTTTCGGTCTAAATTATTTGACGTTGTAAGTGTAAAAACGTACCATCTACTTTTTTATCCCTGTCCAACTAAAATTAAAATTCGTGTGTATACTAATTACTACATTAAAATGACTAATATTATTATTACTGATCAAATAATATATTTTATATGTAAATTAAAGGGTAGAAGGAGCTTTTTTTATGATAAAAAATCCATTTAGTGCAATTATTTTGAAAGAGGAAAACGAAGACAACAAGGGGTCTGTTGAATTTCAAGTAGTGAGTTTCACCAATAGGATACGGAGACTTACTTCACATTTGGAATTGCACAAAAAAGACTATTTATCTCAGAGAGGTCTGCGTAAAATTCTAGGAAAACGTCAACGGCTGCTCGCCTATTTGTCAAATAAAAATAGAGTACGTTATAAAGAATTAATCGGACAGTTGGAGATTCGAGAAACAAAAAATCATTAATTTGAAGAGTCGTTTTGAATTTTCGCTTAAATTTTGATGAACCTCTTTTCGCTTTCAGCAATTCATGGAAGAATGAATCGGGAAAAAACCTATGACTGCACCAGCTACACGAAATGACCTTATGATAGTCAATATGGGCCCTCAGCACCCATCAATGCACGGTGTTCTTCGACTCATTGTTACTCTAGATGGTGAAGATGTTATTGACTGTGAACCGATATTGGGTTATTTACATAGAGGAATGGAAAAAATTGCGGAAAATCGAACAATTATACAATATTTACCTTATGTAACACGTTGGGATTATTTAGCTACTATGTTCACTGAAGCAATAACTGTAAATGCACCAGAGCAGTTAGGCAATATTCAAGTGCCTAAAAGGGCCAGCTATATCAGAGTCATTATGTTAGAGTTAAGTCGTATAGCTTCGCATTTGTTATGGCTTGGCCCTTTTATGGCAGATATTGGCGCACAGACCCCCTTCTTTTATATTTTTCGAGAAAGAGAATTGATATATGACCTATTCGAAGCTGCTACCGGTATGCGAATGATGCATAATTATTTTCGTATTGGAGGAGTCGCTGCTGATTTACCTTATGGCTGGGTAGATAAATGTTTGGATTTTTGTGATTATTTTTTAACAAGAGTTACTGAATATCAAAGACTTATTACACGGAATCCTGTTTTTTTAGAGCGAGTTGAGGGAGTAGGCATTATTGGCGGAGAGGAGGCAATTAATTGGGGTTTATCGGGACCAATGCTACGAGCTTCCGGAATACAATGGGATCTTCGAAAGGTTGATCATTATGAGTCTTACGATGAATTTGATTGGGGAGTTCAATGGCAAAAGGAAGGGGATTCATTAGCTCGTTATTTAGTACGAATCGGTGAAATGACAGAATCAATAAAAATTATTCAACAGGCTTTAGAAGGAATTCCGGGGGGGCCCTATGAGAATTTAGAAATCCGGCGCTTTGATAAAGTATGGGATCCCGAATGGAATGATTTTGACTATCGATTTATCAGTAAAAAACCTTCTCCTACTTTTGAATTGTCAAAACAAGAACTTTATGTGAGAGTCGAAGCCCCAAAAGGAGAATTAGGAATTTTTCTGATAGGAGATAAGGGTGTTTTTCCTTGGAGATGGAAAATCCGACCACCGGGTTTTATCAATTTGCAAATCCTTCCTCAATTAGTTAAAAGAATGAAATTGGCTGATATTATGACAATACTGGGTAGCATAGATATCATTATGGGAGAAGTTGATCGTTAAAATGATAATAGATACAACAGAAGTACAAGCTATCAATTCTTTTTTTAGATTGGAATCCTTAAAAGAGGTATATGAGATCATATGGATGCTTGTCCCTATTTTTACTCCTGTATTAGGAATCACAATAGGTGTACTAGTAATTGTTTGGTTAGAAAGAGAAATATCTGCGGGGATACAACAACGTATTGGCCCTGAATACGCCGGGCCTTTGGGAATTCTTCAAGCTTTAGCAGATGGTACAAAATTACTTTTCAAAGAGAATCTTCTTCCATCAAGAGGAGATACTCGTTTATTCAGTATCGGACCATCCATAGCAGTCACATCAATTCTACTAAGTTCTTTAGTAATTCCTTTTGGATATCGCCTTGTTCTAGCCGATTTAAGTATTGGTGTTTTTTTATGGATTGCCATTTCAAGTATTGCTCCCGTGGGCCTTCTTATGTCAGGTTATGGATCAAATAATAAATATTCCTTTTTAGGTGGTTTACGGGCTGCTGCTCAATCAATTAGTTATGAAATACCATTAACTCTATGTGTGTTATCAATATCTCTACGTGTGATTCGTTAAGACAGAAAATTTCCTCTATGTCTTTTCTTTATAGGAAGGAAATTTCATGGGTTGAATATACCTTTTTATTTTTTATTCATCATTCGGGTTGATGAACTAAACCAGATAGTTATATGAGTGAAAAAAACAGTTTCTTACTTTGCAGTAAAAAGATTCAGTCTCATTTCCTATGTACAAGTGTTAAGTGAAAGTAAACATAAGCATTATATACTATACTATTTACCCCAAGATTGAGTGATTAGTCATCATGACTTGAAGCGGGTTCAAAAGGAGCAACTATCTAGGGATTTTACTAGCTATTAACAGACATGTATTACCCTAATGAGCGGGGGGTCCTTGTGACCAAAAAGGGTGGATAGTTAGGAACACCAAGGTACACAAAGGATTCGTAATAGAGATTATGTAAGTTATTCAACAGGATTTTTCTGTTCATACTGCATAGCATAAAAGGGATTCTAATTGGGGCTTTACGTTGGTAGAAATGATGAAGGAGTACTCCCCACGATTCCGATCCAGAGTATTTTCCTATCCACCGATTAAGTAAATAACTATCAAGAACGAAGTAATCCTTTACTTAAAGTACCTTTTTATGAGAAAGGAGAATAGGAACAAAAAAATAAACTCGAAAGAATTAACTTGCACTACAAAAAAGATCTTTTTTTATAGAGTTTTAGAGAGATAGAATCCTTGTAATGTTTCGTGAACTAATGCAATGTATCTTTTTTTTCGTAATCAAAAATGCTAGGTTGAAATATTTATTGAGATTTCTACAAAAAACTTTTTATTTAAAGGTTAAGTTATTACTCAACAAAAAAATTTTAAATTTTTAAAAGATAAGATCAATTCAGAAGCACTTTATAATAAAAAATAATATAATAAAAAATAATAGATAGCAGACAGAATTCCATTGTCTAATTGGGGACCTTGTGATAGATTTGGATTCTATCCTACAAAGCATATCAAGATAAAAAATAGCAAACGGGTCTTAGATTTATTTGTGACCTTTGAGGAGCCGTATGAGGTAAC